AAATCAAAAATGAATATTTGTGAACACTGTGGATATCATTTGAAAATGAGTAGTTCAGATAGAATCGAACTTTCGATCGATCCCGATACCTGGGACCCTATGGATGAAGACATGGTCTCTCTGGATCCCATTGAATTTCATTCGGAGGAGGAACCTTATAAGGATCGTATTGATTCTTATCAAAGAGATACAGGATTAACTGAGGCTGTTCAAACAGGCATAGGCTACCTAAATGGCATTCCCGTAGCAGTTGGGGTTATGGATTTTCAGTTTATGGGGGGTAGTATGGGATCCGTAGTTGGGGAAAAAATCACCCGTTTGATTGAGTATGCTACCAACAAATTTCTGCCTCTTGTTATAGTGTGTGCTTCCGGGGGGGCGCGCATGCAAGAGGGAAGTTTGAGCTTGATGCAAATGGCTAAAATATCGTCTGCTTTATATGATTATCAATCAAATAAAAAGTTGTTTTATATATCAATCCTTACATCTCCTACTACTGGTGGAGTGACAGCTAGTTTTGGTATGTTGGGTGATATCATTATTGCTGAACCCGACGCCTACATTGCATTTGCGGGTAAAAGGGTAATTGAACAAACATTGAATAAAACAGTACCCGAGGGTTCGCAATCAGCTGAATATTTATTCGAGAAGGGCTTATTTGACCTAATCGTACCGCGTAATCTTTTAAAAAGCGTTTTGGGTGAGTTATTTAAGTTCCACGCTTTCTTTCCCTTGAATCAAAATGGAATAGAGACGAAATAAAATAGAGCACTAAGCTCAATTATTTGTAGCAAATGGGTCGTTAGTTTATCAGAATCAAAAAAACAAAGAGAATTATCCTTTGTCACATAAGATCGAATTGTATCAAGAAGCAAAAATTGCGGATAACTCCCCTCTATCTTATCTCCATTTCTGATTAAAACCTCTAGAAAAAATTTGAATTCCCCCTTTCATAAAACATAAAATTAGGCAAACAAAGCGTAATTCTTCTTCGCCTCTTACGTATATAATTCAACTCTAAAAAACAAAAAGGGTTTTTTCTCTATTTCCATTTCCCGAAAATCCTGTTTTAGCTAAAAATACCTGTTGGTTCGTATTCTAACGAATTGTTTGATAATCTGTAATAAACTCTTTCTTTTTTTAGTAAATTAAACTTCGAAGACAAGATGAAAAGACAAATACTTAGTTCTACATTTCTTGCCCTTATTCTAGATACTCACTTAGATATAGAGATATAGATACTTCGATTTCTAGTTATCTTACTAATTGAAATCGAGCATTGAATGGGTTATTACAGTCATAATAATGAACTTCATTTGAATTAATTATTTTCTTAATTATTTTCATTCTTTTCTAATTTTATAAATTCTAATTATTAGAATATATTATATATTGTAATTGTAAATAATAATAACATAACAGGTACAAACAATAAATTGAGGTACCCATTCTATGACAACTTTCAGTTTTCCCTCTATTTTTGTGCCTTTAGTAGGCCTAGTTTTTCCGGCAACTGCAATAGCTTCTTTATCTTTTCATGTTCAAAAAAACAAGATTCTTTAGGTCCGAGGTGACCTGTATCTATGCCCTACAATTGTTTCAAAACTTAGATTTGTATAATAAAACAGATATTCATTTATTGAAATGTGGTATAATATGTGATTTTCGCTGAGCAAACATAAACAAAAAAAAGCACAGGGCCCCTCGGCCCGCTGACACAAGATATATAGTCAATGAATTTGATCCGTGTCAGGATCACTGGATGGCTCAAGTTGGCAATGGAAGCTTCGTGTATTTAGATGTATAGTGGGATTATATGAGGTATGCTAGTTTTTTAGATCTAAGCAATTTGATGACTTATTTCTAAGGTTCACATTAAACTAGTGCTAGTTGATGAGAGTTATTTCCTAAATAAAAAAGTAAAGTCAAATTAATTTGAGGTAGTCTCTCAATTCCAATAAAATACAATCGAATCGAGTATGAGTTGGCGATCAGAACATATATGGATAGAACTTATCGCGGGGTCTAGAAAAATAAGTAATTTTTGCTGGGCCTTTATCCTTTTTTTAGGTTCATTGGGATTCTTATTGGTTGGAACGTCGAGTTACCTTGGACGAGATTTGATATCCTTTTTTCCCTCTCATCCAATCATTTTTTTTTCGCAAGGGATCGTGATGTCTTTCTACGGATTCGCAGGTCTCTTTATTAGTTCCTATTTGTGGTGCACAATTTTTTGGAATGTCGGTAGTGGTTATGATCAATTCGATAGAAAGGAAGGCGTAATGTGTATTTTTCGTTGGGGATTCCCTGGAAAAAATCGTCGCATATTACGCCAATTCTTTCTAAAAGATATTCAGTCCATTAGAATAGAAGTTAAAGAGAGTATTTTTGTTCGTCATGTTCTTTATATAGACATCCGAGGACGGGGGGCCATTCCCTTAACGCGTATTGATGATAATTTGACTCCAAGAGAAATTGAAAAAAAAGCTACTGAATTAGCTTATTTCTTGCGTGTACCAATTGAAGTATTTTGATAACTGGTAGATTCCCGCTTTATCAGGAGATAAAAACGCAAGAATCCCCCCTTTCTCTTATGTTTATGTTTATTTAATCGACGTTTCATTTTCCTTTTTTGTTACTTAATGACCAACACAAAAATGACAATGGCCAATCAGTGAAATTTTTTTTAATAGTAGAAATACCAAAGGGGGTTCTTTCGTCTCAAAATCTTACTAATATTCATTAACATTAATTAAAATTAAGGGGGTCATTCATCGAGAGGAAACTCTTGTTTCAAATTTAACCTAATTCTAATTCAAATATTGTTTCCCGATGTTTTTTAGTATTTCTTTAGTGGATTCTTAGTCAATTTCTCTATTCGTTCTAGATTCAAAGACTAACCAAAAAACCCTAAACTAAATACTAAATAAAAGAGATTCATGGGTTCCATACCTTCTATAGAATATAGAATTCATACGTGAAAGAAACATTTAATCGCATAAAATGGACGAATGGAGTCGGTTGATTAACAATTCACAGAGGAAAAAATGGCAAAAAGGAAAGTATTCCCACCTCTGGTATATCTTGTATCTATAGTATTTTTGCCCTGGTGGCTTTCTCTCTCATTAAAAAAAAGTTTGGAATATTGGGTTACTAATTGGTGGCATACTGGTCAGTCCGAAATTTGTTTGAATGAGATTCAAGAAAAGAGTATTCTAGAAAAATTCATAGAATTGGAGGAACTGTTCGTCTTCGACGAACTGATCGAAGAATACTCAGAGATACGTCTACATAGTATAGGAATCCAACAAGAAACGATCCAACTAATTAAGATACACAATGAGGATCGTATCCAGACGATTTTGAACTTCTCGACAAATATAATATGTTTTGTTATTCTAACCGGGTATTCTATCATTGGTAATGAAGAACTTGGTATTCTTAACTCGTGGTCCCAGAAATTCCTATATAACTTAAGCGATACAGTCAAAGCTTTTTCTATTCTATTATTAACTGACTTATGTATCGGATTTCATTCACCCCACGGTTGGGAATTAATGATTAGCTCTGTCTACAAAGATTTTGGATTTGTTCATAATGATCAAATTATATCTGGTCTTGTTTCCACCTTTCCGGTCATTCTTGATACAACTTTTAAATATTTTATTTTTCGTTATTTAAATCGAGTATCTCCGTCACTTGTAGTTATTTATCATTCAATGAATGACTGATAAATAATAAAAAATCCACCGATAGTAATCTAATAAAATTAGAGCCCTTGTTATTTTGTAGTTATAAATAAACAAAGTATTGAAAATCATACTTACGTTTTCTATTTTTACCCATCTTCGGGATTCGTCCGATATTGATATTATTCTCCAGGAAAATTTCATTCCAGCAAAATTAGTTAAGTAATTAACAGAATCGTGGATAGGGAACTATACTAGCGACTTACCCTCCTTATTGTAATTATAGAAATTTTTGGATCAACTATTGGACCATGGAAAATAGAAACACTTTTTCTTGGATAAAGGAACAGATTACTCGTTCTATTTCCGTATCGCTTCTAATATATATCATAATCTGTCCGGACATTTCAAAAGCATATCCTGTTTTTGCACAGCAAGGTTATGAAAATCCACGAGAAGCGACGGGGCGTATTGTATGCGCCAACTGCCATTTAGCTAATAAGCCCGTGGATATTGAGGTTCCGCAGGCGGTACTTCCAGATACTGTATTTGAAGCAGTTGTTCGAATTCCTTATGATATACAACTGAAACAAGTTCTTGCTAATGGTAAAAAGGGGGGGTTGAATGTGGGGGCTGTTCTTATTTTACCGGAGGGTTTTGAATTAGCCCCTACCGATCGTATTTCTCCTGAGATGAAAGAAAAGATAGGCAATTTGTCTTTTCAGAGCTATCGCCCCAATAAAAAAAATATTCTTGTGATAGGACCCATCCCCGGTCAGAAATATACCGAAATAATCTTTCCTATTCTTGCCCCTGACCCGACTAATAAGAAAGATGTTCACTTCTTAAAATATCCTATCTACATAGGTGGGAACAGGGGAAGGGGTCAGATTTATCCCGACGGGAGCAGGAGTAACAATACAGTTTATAATGCTACAACAGCAGGCATAGTAAGCAAAATAATCCGAAAAGAAAAGGGGGGATATGAAATAAACATAACAAATGCGGATGGGCGACAAGTGGTTAATATTATCCCCCCAGGGCCAGAACTTCTTATTTCAGAGGGTGAATCGGTCAAATTAGATCAACCATTAACGAGTAATCCTAATGTAGGCGGATTTGGTCAGGGAGATGCAGAAATAGTACTTCAAGACCCATTACGTGTCCAAGGACTTTTGTTCTTCTTGGCATCTGTTATTTTGTCACAAATCTTCTTGGTTCTTAAAAAGAAACAGTTTGAGAAGGTTCAATTGGCTGAAATGAATTTCTAGGCTTGTAGATTTATAGACACCAAGTTCGTAAAAAGAACCA